CCCTATTGTCACTTCAAAAAACGTTCCCTAATGAACTGGACAATCAGTGGGTTTCTACCAACAAAGAGAAAAGTAATACTCTTAATAAGGAATTTTTAAATCGACTTGAAATTCTAGACAAGGAATCTCTTTCTCTGGATATACTCGAAACACGGACTAGATTGTGTAATGATGATACTAAAAAAGAATACATGCCTAAAGTATATGATCCTTTGTTAAATGGACCATATCGCGGAACAATCAAAAAGGGAATTTCATCTTCAATCATAAACAATACTTTGCTAGAAAATAGGAAAGAGAAAGTTAGACTAAATAGAATTCATACTATCTTTCTTCCGAATACTGATTACCAAGAATTTGATTACCAAGAATTTGAACAAAAAGCATATACCGTTGATAAAAAACCATTATCAACAGAAAGTGACGAGTTCTTAACTTTAATCAATGAATTTGATAACGAGTGTAACGAACCAAAATCGAGTTTAAATTTGAAAAGCCTTTCCTTATTTTCAGACCAAGAACAGGAAAGGGTGAATTCAGAAAAAAGAAAGAGATTTGTAAAATTTGTATTCAATGCAATTGATCCTAATGAGATAAAATCAGGAAAAAAATCGAGTGGAATAAATGAAATCAGTAAAAAAGTATCTCGCTGGTCGCATAAATTAATCACCGAATTGGACCAACAAATGGGTGAATTTCAAGATCGCATATCAATGGATCATCAACTTCGTTTAAGAAAATCCAAACGTGTAGTTGTTTTTACTGACAAGAATAACAACAACAACAACGCGACTAAGGATCCTGATGAGGAGGAACTGGTTTTAATAAGCTATTCGCAACTATCAGATTTTCGGCGCGGTATAATTAAAGGCTCTATGCGTGCTCAAAGGCGCAAAACTTCTATTTCGAAACTATTTCAAGCAAATGTACATTCCCCCCTTTTTGTCGATAGAATAACCCCCCTCCGTATTTTTTCTTTTGATATCTCTGAACTAATTAAACCAATTTTTAGAAATTGGACAGGTAAAGAAGAAGAATTCAAGATTCTAGCGTCTAGAGAAGAACAAACAAAAAGAGAAGAGAAAAAAGAAAAGGACGAAAAAGAAACGAACAAAAAAAAGGAAGAAACACGGATAGCGATCGCAGAAGCCTGGGATAGCATTATTCTTGCGCAAATGATAAGAGGTTACATGTTAATAACTCAATCAATTCTTCGAAAATATATTATATTACCTTCATTGATAATAGCCAAAAATATCGGGCGTATGTTATTCTTGCAACTTCCTGAATGGTCTGAAGATTTTCAGGAATGGAATAGAGAAATGCAGATTAAATGTACTTATAATGGTGTTCAATTATCAGAAACAGAATTTCCCAAAAATTGGTTGAGAGACGGGATTCAGATCAAAATTTTATTTCCTTTTTGTCTGAAACCTTGGCATATATCTAAACAGTACCCCTCCCGCAGAGAGCTAATGAAAAAGAAAAAACAAAAAGATGATTTTTGTTTTTTAACAGTTTGGGGAATGGAAACTGAACTTCCTTTTGGTTCTCCCCGAAAGCGCCCTTCCTTTTTTGAGCCCATTTTTCAAGAACTCGAAAAAAAAATTGCAAAATTCAAAAAGAAATATTTTATAACTCTAAAAATTTTAAAAAGAAAAACAAAATTATTTAGAAGAGTTTTCAAAGAAGCCAAAAAATGGCTTATCAAAAGTATTGGATTTCTAAAAAAAATACAAAACGAACTTTCAAAACTAAATCTATTTGTATTATTTAGATTCAAAAAAATATCTGAATCGAATGAAACGGAAAAAGATAAAGATTATCTAATTAGTAATCAAATAATTAACGAATCATTTAGTCAAATTGAATCTGGAAATCGGCTAAATTCTTCACTGATAGAAACAAAAATGAAGGATTTGACTGATAGAACAAGTACAATAAAAAATCAACTAGAAAGAATTACAAAAGAGAAAAAGAAAGTAACTCCAGAAATAGACATTAAGCCTAATAAAACAAATAATATTAAAAAATTCGAATCGCCAAAATTTTTTTTCCAAAAATTAAAAAACGGAAATACTCGAGTAATACGTAAATTCCATTATTTTAGAAAATTATTCATTCCAAGATTATACATCGATTTATTTTTATCTATCATTAATATTCCTAGAATTACTACACAACTCTTTCTTGAATCAACAAACAAATTGATTGAGAAATTCATTTCCAATAATGAAATAAATCAAGAAAAAATTAATAATAATAAAATTCACTTTATCTTTATTTCGACTATAAAAAAGTCAGTTTCTAATATTAGTAAGAGTAAGCAAAATTTACATATTTTTTGTGATTTATCCTACTTGTCACAAGCATATGTATTTTACAAATTATCACAAACCCAAGTTATTAATTTGGCTAAATTTAGATCTGTTCTTCAATATAACACAATGTCTTGTTTCCTTAAGACTAAAATAAAGGACTATTTTAGAACACTAGGAATATTTCATTCAGAATTAAAACATAAGAAACTTCAGAGTTATAGAATCAATCAATGGAAAAACTGGTTAAGACGGCATTATCAATACGATTTATCTCAGATTAGATGGTCTAGATTAATGCCAAAAAAATGGCGAACGAAGGTTAATCAAAGTTGTATGACTCAAAATAAAAATAGAAACTTAAACAAATGGAATTCATATGAAAAAGACCAATTAAGTCATTACAAAAAAGAAAATGATTCGGAACTCTATTCATTATCAAACGAAAAAGATAATTTTAAAAAATGTTATAGATATGATCTTTTAGCATCTAAATCGATTAATTATGAAAATAAAAGTCAATCATTTATTTCTAGATTACCCTTTCAAGTAAAGAAGAATTTCGAAATTTCGTATAATTCCAACCCGTCCAAACACAACTTTGTTGATATACCCGACAATCTTCATATCAATAATTATCTAAGAAAAGGCAATATTCTAGATATAGAAAGAAATCTCGATAGAAAATATTTTGATTGGCAAATTCTCCATTTTTCTCTTAGACAAAAAGGAGATATTGAGGCCTGGGTTAATAGCGATACCAACAGTAATCTAAATACTCAAATTGGTATTAATAATTATCAAATAATTGATAATTATCAAATAATTGAGAAAAAAGGGGTTTTTTATCTTACAACTCATCAAAATCCAGAAAAAACGCAAAAAAATTCGAAAAAAGTCTTTTTTGATTGGATGGGAATGAATGAAAAAATATTTAATCGTCCCATATTGAATCTGGAATTTTGGTTCTTCCCAGAATTTTTACTACTTTCTAATGTCTATAAAATAAAACCGTGGATTATACCAAGCAAATTCCTTCTTTTAAATTTGAATACAAATGAAAAGGTTAGTCAAAATAAAAACCAAAAACAAAACTTTTTTATACCATCAAAAAAAAAAAAAAAGAATAAAATTGAAGAAGCAAAAGAACCCGCAAGTCAAAGAGAGCATGGATCGAGTATAGAAAACAAAGAAAATCTGGGCCCTGTTTTCTCAAAACATCAAAACGATCTTGAAAAAGATTACGTGGAATCAGACAAAAAAAAGGGTAAAACTAAAAAACAATACAAAAGCAACACGGAAGCAGAACTAGATTTGTTCTTGCAACGTTATTTGCTTTTTCAATTGAAATGGAAGGATGCTTTGAATCAAAGTCTGCTCGAAAATATCAAGGTATATTGTCTCCTGCTTCGACTGACAAATCCAACAAAAATTACTATATCGTCAATTCAAAGGAGAGAAATGCGTTTGGATACAATGCTGATTCAGGCAAATTTACCTCTTACAGACTTGCTAAAGACGGGGGTATTGGTTATCGAACCCATTCGGTTCTCTGTAAAAAATAATGGAGAATTTCTTATGTACCAAACCATAGGTATTTCATTGGTTCATAAAAGTAAACACCAAACTAATCAAAGATACCGAGAACAAGGATATGTTGCTAAAAAGAATTTTGACGAATTCATTCTGCAATCTCAAACTCAAAGAACAAATACAGAACAAAATCATTTTGATTTGCTTGTTCCTGAAAATATTTTATGGTCTAGACGTCGTAGAGAATTGAGAATTCGAAGTTTTTTTAATTCTTTGAATTGGAATGGTGTCGATAGAAATTCAGTATTTTGCACCGAAACCAATGTAAAAAACTGGAGTCAATTTTTGGATGAAAGGAAACCCTTTTATAAAGATAAAGATAAAAATGAATTAATTAAATTTAAGTTCTTTCTTTGGCCTAATTATCGATTAGAGGATTTAGCTTGTATGAATCGTTATTGGTTTGATACCAATAATGGTAGCCGTTTCAATATCTTAAGAATACATATGTATCCACGATTGAAAATTAATTGATAGTACTATATACCCTGTCTTGGATAGAGTATATGAAAGCAAACAAAAGCACACATGCCTTGTTTTACATCTCATTCGAATCTAATTCGAGTAGACGATACTAAATCAATAAAATAAAGTATCGATTAGATCTAAAAATGAATCAAGAGAATCGTTTTCATTTTAGGATTTTAGGTTTCAATTATTCGCTTTTGTGAATGAAAAAAACGTACCTATCACCTTTTTGGATTCCTATCTGAATCAAATTTCAAATTTGATTAATTTATTGGAATTGATAAAATTAGAGGTTCATAAAGAAATTAAGTCTATATAACACGTTCAAATTACTGGCATTATTATTACTGATCAATAAAATTCGAAAAAATCCATATCTGTAAAATAAAGAAAGGGGAAATTCATTTATGGTAAAAAATTCTGTCATTTCAGTTATTTCTCAAGAAGAAAAGAAAGGATCTGTTGAATTTCAAGTATTCAATTTCACCAATAAGATACAGAGACTTACTTCACATTTAGAATTGCACAAAAAAGACTATTTATCTCAGAGAGGTTTGAAGAAAATTTTGGGAAAACGTCAACGACTGCTAGCTTATTTGGCAAAAAAAAATAGAGTACGTTATAAAGAATTAATTAATCAATTGGCCATTCGAGAGACAAAAACTCGTTAATTTGATTAAATTAATTTAAATTAATTTGAAGAGTTATTGCATTTTCACTTCTATGTTTCGATTTAATTTTGATGAACTTCTTTTCACTTTCAGTAATTCATGGAAGAATGAATCGTTAAAAAACTTATGACTGCACCAATTACAAAAAAAGACCTCATGATAGTCAATATGGGGCCTCAGCACCCATCAATGCACGGTGTTCTTCGACTCATCGTTACTCTAGATGGTGAAGATGTTGTCGACTGCGAACCAATATTGGGTTATTTACATAGAGGGATGGAGAAAATTGCAGAAAACCGAACAATTATACAATATTTGCCTTATGTAACACGGTGGGATTATTTAGCTACTATGTTCACAGAAGCAATAACCATAAATGGACCCGAACAATTAGGCAATATTCAAGTACCTAAAAGGGCTAGCTATATCAGAGTCATTATGTTGGAATTGAGTCGGATAGCTTCTCATTTATTATGGCTCGGTCCTTTTATGGCGGATATTGGTGCGCAGACCCCTTTCTTCTATATTTTTCGAGAAAGAGAATTGATATATGACCTATTCGAAGCGGCCACTGGTATGCGAATGATGCATAATTATTTTCGTATTGGAGGAGTGGCTGCTGATCTACCCTATGGCTGGATAGATAAATGTTTGGATTTTTGTGATTATTTTTTAACAGGGGTTGCTGAGTATCAAAAACTTATTACCCGGAATCCTATTTTTTTAGAACGAGTTGAAGGCGTAGGAATTATTGGAAGAGACGAGGCATTAAATTGGGGTTTATCGGGACCAATGCTACGAGCTTCCGGAATAGAATGGGATCTTCGTAAAGTTGATCATTATGAGTCTTACGACGAATTTGATTGGCAGGTTCAATGGCAACGAGAGGGGGATTCATTAGCTCGTTATTTAGTACGAATCAGTGAAATGACAGAATCCATAAAGATTATTCAACAGGCTCTGGAAGGAATTCCAGGAGGGCCTTACGAAAATTTAGAAATCCGACGTTTTGACAGATTAACAGATCCTGAATGGAATGATTTTGAATATCGGTTTATTAGTAAAAAACCTTCTCCAACTTTTGAATTGTCGAAACAAGAACTTTATGTGAGAGTTGAAGCCCCAAAAGGAGAATTGGGAATTTTTCTGATAGGAGATCAGAGCGTTTTTCCTTGGAGATGGAAAATTCGCCCACCAGGTTTTATCAATTTGCAAATTCTTCCTCAGTTAGTTAAAAGAATGAAATTGGCTGATATTATGACAATACTAGGTAGCATAGATATCATTATGGGAGAAGTTGATCGTTGAAATGATAATTGATACAACAGAAATAGAGACTATCAATTCTTTTTCCAAATTGGAATCCTTAAAAGAGGTCTATGGGATCATATGGATTCTTGTACCTATTTTGACTCTTGTATTAGGAATCACAATAGGTGTACTAGTAATTGTTTGGTTAGAAAGAGAAATATCTGCAGGAATACAACAACGTATCGGACCTGAATATGCCGGACCTTTAGGAATTCTTCAAGCCCTAGCAGATGGGACAAAACTACTTTTGAAAGAGAACCTTATTCCATCTACAGGAGATACTCGTTTATTCAGTATCGGACCATCCATAGCAGTAATATCTATCTTTCTAAGTTATTCAGTAATTCCTTTTGGTGATCACCTTGTTCTAGCCGATCTTAGTATTGGTGTTTTTTTATGGATTGCTATTTCAAGTATTGCTCCCGTTGGACTTCTTATGTCGGGGTATGGATCAAATAATAAATATTCCTTTTTGGGTGGTCTACGGGCAGCTGCTCAATCAATTAGTTATGAAATACCATTAGCTCTATGTGTGTTATCAATATCTCTACGTGTGATTCGGTGAGACCTAAAATGTCTCCAAATTCTTTTCTTTCTAGAAACAAGGATAAAAAGATTTGATTGACTATATATTTTTCTTCAACATTTAAGTTGATGAACTAAACCAGATAGTTATATGAGTGAAAGAAAACGGCTTCTAAATTTGCAGTAAAAAGTTGAGTCTCATTTCCTATGTATAAGAATAAAATGGTGAAAAAAGTAAACATAAGCAATAGAGATTGTTTACCCCAAGATTCATGAATTGTCATGATAACTTGAAGCGGGTTCAAAAGATCAACTGTATGGAGTTTTTCTTGTCTATTACCATAGATAGATTTCCACAACAGGAGGTTTTTGAAAGAAAAAATAAGTGGATGGTTAGGAAGACCAAGATACACAAAGGATTAATAATTGAGATTATGTAAGTTATCCAAGAGGATATTTCTGTACATAAAAAGAATTCAAATTGGGGCTTTACGTTCGTAGAAATGATCAAGAAGTACTCCCCATGATTCTGATCCAGAGTATGTTCCTATCCACTGAGTAAGTAAATAACTATCAAGAACGAAGTAATCTTTTATTTTGGTTAAAGGCCCTTTTTCTGAGAAAGGAGAATAGGAATGAAATAAAATAAATCAAAATAGAAAGAAAAGAATCTAATTGCAAAAGAACAAAGGAGAGATGTCGTTGTTTTTTTCTTTCTTTTTTTTTTTGTTCTTATTCTTTCCTATAATTTAATTTTGATTTCTATTTAGAGAGATAAAATTTTTGTCATGATTTATGAACTAATACTCTCTAATTTTTTTCGTAATTGAAAATTCGAAGTTGAAATGTATATGTGAGATTGCTATAAAGCACATTTTTTTATTTTATTTAATGATAAGGTTATTAATCAACAAAGCCAAATTAAAATTCTTAAAAGATGAGATAAATTCAGAAGCACTTATTTATTAATTTTAAATATAGCAGACAGAATTCCATTGGTCTAATTTGGGACCTTAGGATAGATTTTGACTCTATCTGACAAACATATCAAGATAAAGAATAGGAAAGGGTCCTTAGATTTATTTGTGACCTCTGAGGAGCCGTATGAGGTGAAAATCTCACGTACGGTTCTGTAATAGCGATGGGCACAGTGATGTTATCATCGACTATGATTATCTAACAGTTCAAGTACAGTTGATATAGTGGAAGCGCAGTCAAAATATGGTTTTTGGGGGTGGAATTTGTGGCGTCAACCCATCGGGTTTATCGTTTTTCTAATTTCGTCTCTCGCCGAGTGTGAAAGATTACCTTTTGATTTACCAGAAGCAGAAGAAGAATTAGTAGCAGGGTATCAAACCGAATATTCAGGTATCAAATTTGGTTTATTTTACATTGCTTCATATCTGAATCTACTAGTTTCTGCATTATTTGTAACAGTTCTTTACTTGGGAGGTTGGAATCTTTCTATTCCGTACATATTTGTTCCTGAGCTATTTGGCATAAATAAAAGGGGTAAAGTCTTTGGAAGACTAATTGGTATCTTTATCACATTAGCCAAAACTTATTTGTTTTTGTTCATTCCTATTGCAACAAGATGGACCTTACCGAGGCTGAGAATGGACCAACTATTAAATCTTGGGTGGAAATTTCTTTTACCGATTTCTCTAGGTAATCTATTATTGACAACCTCGTTCCAACTTCTTTCATTATAAAAGACCACAATATCCTAGATTCACGCCTTGTCTCAAACAAGAGAAAGAAACAAGCATAAAATATTTTTTATAGATATTCAACATATGCTCCCTATGATAACGGAATTCCTAAATTATGGTCAACAAACAATACGAGCCGCCAGATACATCGGCCAAGGTTTCATAATTACCCTGTCCCACGCAAATCGTTTACCTGTAACTATTCAATACCCCTACGAAAAATTGATCACATCGGAACGTTTCCGAGGCCGAATACACTTTGAATTTGATAAATGTATTGCTTGTGAAGTATGTGTGCGTGTATGTCCTATAGATTTACCCGTTGTTGATTGGAAGTTGGAAACTGATATTCGAAAGAAACGATTGCTGAATTACAGTATTGATTTTGGAATCTGTATATTTTGTGGTAATTGTGTTGAGTATTGCCCAACTAATTGTTTATCAATGACCGAAGAATATGAACTTTCTACTTATGATCGTCATGAATTGAATTATAATCAAATCGCTTTGGGTCGCTTACCAATGTCAGTAATTGATGATTACACAATTCGAACAATTTCAAATTTACCTCAAATAAACAATGAATAAACCCTTAATTCGATTCAAAAAAATTACGAATTACGAAGGCTTAGTTCGGATCTAAAACAATGAGATTTTTGCTTGGGCAATTCAAACTAGTGGTTGCTTAATGAGACTCCTAGCTTAATTTCGATTGAAAACAAAACCGATTTCCATATTATCCATATTATATATTATAATAGTACTGGTTTCAAAGTAGATAAATGATATCAAAAATAGATAAGTTTAAACTACTCTTTCGACGAGTAAAGAATGGATAGTGGTCCTATAAAATAAAAGCATCCACCTCAATTTATACCCATTAGAATTTCATTCAATTAACAATTTCAAAGTATCATAAAAAATAGAAAAACTGCTTTTTTCCTGGTCAGGTCAATAAAGTCATGAAATTCTTCGTTTTTGATTTTTTATAAAAAATGGATTTATCTGAACCAATACATGATTTTCTTTTAGTCTTTCTAGGATCGGGTCTTATATTAGGGGGTCTAGGAGTGGTATTACTTCCCAATCCAATTTATTCGGCCTTTTCCTTAGGATTGGTTCTTGTTTGTACATCGTTAGTCTATATTCTATCTAACTCCTATTTTGTAGCTGCTGCGCAGCTACTTATTTACGTAGGAGCTATAAATGTTTTAATCATTTTTGCTGTGATGTTCATGAATGGCTCCGAATATTACAAGAATTTTCATCTTTGGACCGTAGGAGATGGAATTACTTCGATGGTTTGTATAAGTCTTTTTATTTCACTAATTACTACTATTTCAGATACGTCATGGTACGGGATTATTTGGACTACAAGATCAAACCAGATTATAGAGCAAGATTTTCTAAGTAATAGTCAACAAATTGGAATTCATTTATCAACAGATTTTTTTCTCCCATTTGAACTTATTTCAATAATCCTTTTAGTTGCTTTAATAGGTGCAATTGGTGTAGCTCGTCAATAAAAAATTTCTATTAAAACTTGGAATTAAAATAAAATTTGGTTCTGTCTTATTACATTCATTTTCCTGCAATTCTATTTTAATTCTAGCTGGATAAATAGAAAGACTTTAGGTCAATCTAGTACCAATATATTTCTTTGTTCCATACTTGTTATATACTAGTCTATTAAATTAGTTGAGTTGTTGTTCATATTGAAAGGAGTCGAGATTGATAACGAGATTGATAAGGAGTTGTTTAATGATTCTCGAACATGTACTTGTTTTGAGTGCCTATTTATTTTCTATCGGTATCTATGGATTGATCACAAGTCGAAATATGGTTAGAGCCCTTATGTGTCTTGAACTTATATTGAATGCGGTTAATATAAATTTTGTAACATTTTCTGATTTTTTTGATAATCGTCAATTAAAAGGAGACATTTTCTCAATTTTTGTTATAGCTATTGCAGCCGCTGAAGCAGCCATTGGACTGGCTATTGTTTCATCAATTTACCGTAATAGAAAATCAACTCGTATCAACCAATCAAATTTGTTAAATAATTAATAGTAATCATTTACATTCTAATATTGATAAATCGATTTTAATGAGCATGTTTACTACGTAAAGTATGATCTTGTGTGCAAAATATAAGAAATCAAAGTATTTTGGCCTCTCTCATATCTCATAAACCAATCCAGAAAGGGGTTGATTAGAAAATTATGATAACTCATTGATTCATCTGGTATATAAAGATAAATTCGTTTCTAAGTTTACTAGATCGAAAATTTAGAACATTAAAAAACGTATAGACCCAATGTCACATTCAGTAAAGATTTATGATACGTGTATAGGATGTACTCAATGTGTCCGAGCCTGCCCCACAGATGTATTAGAAATGATACCTTGGGACGGTTGTAAGGCTAAACAAATTGCTTCTGCTCCACGAACGGAGGATTGTGTTGGTTGTAAGAGATGTGAATCCGCCTGTCCAACGGATTTCTTGAGTGTACGAGTTTATTTATGGCATGAAACAACTCGCAGTATGGGTCTAGCTTATTAATACGTTCGAGAAAACTCTACTTGAATCCATTTAATTTTTTTACCGACAAACCTGTGCTCGAAAATCAAAATATTTTGAGCACAGGTTTTTTTGGTCTAAGTGTATCTTGTCTTTACTACGAATTATTTTCCTTGGTTAACAATAATTGTAGTTTTTCCGATATTTGCGGGTTCTTTAATTTTCTTTCTTCCCCATAAAGGAAATAGGGTAATTCGGTGGTATACCATATGTATATGTATTTTAGAACTCCTTCTAACAACTTATGCATTTTGTTATCATTTCCAATCGGATGATCCATTAATCCAACTAGTAGAGGATTATAAATGGGTCGATTTTTTTGATTTCCATTGGAGATTAGGAATAGATGGACTTTCTATAGGACCCATTTTATTAACAGGATTTATCACGACTTTAGCGACTTTAGCGGCTTGGCCAGTTACTCGAGATTCTAGATTATTCCATTTTCTCATGTTAGCAATGTACAGTGGTCAAATTGGATCATTTTCGTCTCGGGACCTTTTACTTTTTTTCATCATGTGGGAGTTAGAATTAATTCCTGTTTATCTACTTCTAGCCATGTGGGGAGGAAAGAAACGTCTGTACTCAGCTACAAAATTTATTTTGTACACGGCAGGGGGTTCTGTTTTTCTCTTAATGGGAGTTTTGGGTGTTGCTTTATATGGTTCTAATGAACCAACATTAAATTTTGAAACATCAGTTAATCAATCATATCCTGTGATTTTAGAAATAATCTTCTATATTGGATTTTTTATTGCTTTTGCTGTCAAATCGCCCATTATCCCCCTACACACATGGTTACCAGATACCCATGGAGAAGCACATTACAGTACTTGTATGCTTCTAGCCGGAATCTTATTAAAAATGGGAGCGTATGGATTAATTCGAATCAATATGGAATTATTACCTCATGCCCATTCTATATTTTCTCCTTGGTTGATGATAATAGGTACAATACAAATAATCTATGCAGCTTCAACATCTCTTGGCCAACGGAATTTAAAAAAAAGAATAGCCTATTCCTCTGTCTCTCATATGGGTTTCATAATTATAGGAATTTGTTCTCTAACCGATACGGGACTTAATGGAGCCCTTTTACAAATAATCTCTCATGGATTTATTGGTGCTGCACTTTTTTTCTTGGCGGGAACGACTTATGATAGAATCCGCCTTGTTTATCTTGACGAAATGGGCGGAATAGCTATTCCAATGCCCAAAATGTTCACGATGTTTAGTAGCTTTTCGATGGCTTCCCTTGCATTACCAGGTATGAGTGGTTTTGTTGCCGAATTGCTAGTATTTTTTGGAATAATTACCGGCCAAAAATATCTTTTAATTCCAAAACTACTAATTACTTTTGTAATGGCAATTGGAATTATATTAACTCCTATTTATTCATTATCTATGCCACGCCAGATGTTCTATGGATACAAGCTATTTAACGCTCCGAAGGATTCTTTTTTTGATTCTGGACCGCGAGAATTATTTCTTTCGATCTCCATCTTTTTACCCGTCCTAGGTATTGGTATATACCCCGATTTCGTTCTTTCATTAGCAGTTGACAAGGTCGAAGTTATTCTATCTAATTTTTTTTATAAATAATTGGATGACTGAAATAAAAAAACCTATGTTTGTTTTTAAAAACATTCTTGGACAATTTTAAAAAGTCTTCTTTTTTTCTTCTCTTAATTTAAGAATTAAGTAAAAACAATGAAATTGAACTAGATATGATAGAAAACCGTGTGAATCAAATATTGTATTGATGATTCACACGGCCCGCATGCTGGTTCATACAATGCGTCACCCGCTCTTGTATTTGTAATAACTTGTCTTGAATTCAATTAAATGTTGATGGAAAAGAACCATAACTATGTAACCCTATTCCTAATAGATTAACTCCAAAATAGCATATCCAAATTATAAGAAAGCCTATAGACGCTACAATTGCAGAATTTGTACCCCCCAAATTGCTATTTGTTCGAGTATGTAAATAAATAGCAAATACGATCCAAGTAATAAATGCCCAAGTTTCCTTTGGGTCCCAATTCCAATATGACCCCCACGCTTCATTAGCCCATACCGCTCCCGAAAGGATTCCTATGGTTAAAAAAGTAAATCCTAAACTAATAACCCGATAACTCCAATAATCCAATTGTTGAATCAATTGGAACCTGTAATAATTTTTAGCAGAAAAAAACGAAGTATTTTCTAAAACATTTTCACCCAAGAAAAATGACTCGTTTAAAAAACCATTGCTCTATAAATATAAAAAAGCTTTCTGTTTTTGCGAAATGTAATCACTAGAAGTGCTACTGATAATAACGATCCACATAAAAGGGCTGCATAGCCCAATATCATCATACTTACGTGCATTATTAACCACTCCGATTGAAGAGCAGGTACTAATATTCCAGATTGGTGTATTTCCGTTAAAATACCTGAAGTAGCAAAGCCTTGGGTCAAAATAGCACCTGGTCCGGTTATTTTACTTAAAATGAAAACATTTTTTTTGAAATACGGAATTATATGAATAAGGGAGAAACTCCATGAAAGGAAAATTAATGATTCATATAAATCGCTTAGTGGAAAATGTCCTGAAGAAATCCACCGAGTAACTAATAATCCTGTTATACAGAAAAAAGTCACTATTATGCCCTTTTCTGACGAATCGTATAGTTTTACAATTTCATCGACTAAAAGGGTTATCAAATGAATTGTAATTACAATTGAAACGATCGAAAAGGAAATGTGAGTTAATATATGCTCTAAGGTTGAAAATATCATAAAAAATCTTAAAAAATAAGAGTCCCTTAATTACATAATTCGAAAATGGAAATCGGGAATTGAATTCATTATAAGATCTATTTATCCTTTTTAGAAGATGGTATGCCGCCACTCGGACTCGAACCGAGATGCATTAGCACTGCTTCCTAAGAGCAGCGTGTCTACCAATTTCACCATAGCGGCCTGTCTTGAACTCATAATAGCCTATGAATAAGCAATCGTCGAGATTGAGTAAGCTATTTTAGTTTAGTAATGATTCAAATGGATCAATAACAATAAAAAGTTGTTTAAATAGTAATTTGAGGTTGAAGGTTCATTATTTTCGATTTGAGTTTAGAGTCTTAGTTTTTTTTTATTTAACCTGGGACTTTCCTATATTTTATGCTTTCCTCGGATTCAGAATTCAACTCTTGTAACTAAACGGTTCTATACTAAATTAAGGAATAGAGTTAAAAAATTTTTGTTTTCATTGTTTAAGCAGCAATTTCTTATTTTTTTTTTATAAATCTAAAATAAAACAAAAAAGGGATTTTGACGCCAAAAAAGAAAAGAACCCATTTTGTATCGCTCAAAATTCACAATTAGTCATACACAATTTCATTAATCAATTTTCTCTATTGGGTTAAGGGCAAGATATATATGGGGGTCTATATAATAATTCAGAGAAAATCAAAAGTTAGAAAGTTCGACAAAACAAAAAGGTTTCAAAATAGAATCAATTAATTTCAATGAGTTCTTAACTTTCACTAAAGATTTTTATATATGTTCTTCTATAGATATGCTATAGATATACAAATATAGAATTTTTTTATTCTGCAAATTAGGTCGATGGGGAAAATAAAACTCCCCACCTTGGAATAGAAATGATCTTTATTCTTTTGTCAACAAAAAAAAGTTATTATTCAGTGATATAGTAAATAGAGGATTTACTAATTCTATTATTTTATATATCAATCAGAAAAGCGAATAGAGTTCCATTACATATGGATTGGTGAGCTAATCAATATCAAATAGTAAGGGGAAATCGTTAAATTATT